AATGATGAGCCTGATTAAAGGACTATCGTGATAGGATAAAACATGTAGTTAAACACTACCCTCATTATATCTAACAGAATCAAACTATCACCATCTAGCATCAAAAGCTACCGTGCACCATACACCAAGATATAAAATAAGTTTCAAAGTAGAAAAGTAAGCTAAATAAAGCTAATGGGTTCATACCCCATAAATAGAGTAAACACTCTCTTCTCTAATGCCTAGTAACTCTACAAAAATCCTATTACTAATCACTTTAGTAAGAGGTATATTAGTATCCGTGTCCTCAAATTCATGACTTGGAGCATGAATAGGATTGGAAATTAATCTAATATCATTCATTCCTTTGATATCTAATGTCAAAAACATGTACAATACAGAAGCCTCACTAAAATACTTCATTGTACAAGTACTCGCCTCAGCAACCCTACTATTCATAGTAGTAATAAAAACATTAATGGAAGACTTGTTTTCATTTGAAAGAAATCCATACACGCCAATAATCATCTGTACCCCCCTCCTGCTCAAAAGTGGAGCCGCCCCTCTTCACTGATGATTCCCAGGAGTAATGGAAGGACTGAGATGAGAAAATTGTGCACTACTAATAACAATCCAGAAAGCCGCCCCTCTAATATTAATTTCATACCTAATTGAAATAAACATCTTCACACTAAGAATCATTATACTATCCACCGTCGTAGGAGCAATTGGAGGTTTAAATCAAACCTCCATGCGAAAGATCCTAACCTATTCATCAATCAACCACACCGGATGAATGCTAATTGCACTAACCACGAGAGAAAATTTATGAATAATATACTTCGTAATCTACTCAACACTGGCCCTAACAGTAGTGTCCGCCATTAAGCTATCGGGAGTATCATTCATTAATCAAACCATAATAACAAACAAGGAAACCGCCTTAATGAAATTCATAATATTCACGTCTCTGTTATCCCTAGGGGGGCTGCCCCCATTCCTTGGGTTCCTGCCAAAGTGGATTGTCATCCAGGCAATAATCATAAACAATATATCTCCGCTTGCAGTCATCGTAGTCGTGACATCGCTAATCACCTTATACTACTACCTAAAAATCTCCTATTCGAGATTTATAATCCTGAATACTGAACCAAAATGAAATACAAAATTCCACAAACCTAGAACGAGAAAAAACATTAGAGCAATAATTCTATCAACAATCTCACTGACAGGAATAATAGCATGCACAGTTATTACAAACATCAACTAGGCATAGTAAGGCCTTAAGTTAAACTAAACTAATAACCTTCAAAGCTATAAATAAAGGGTGCCCTTTAGGCCTTGATAAGTCCTTTTAACTCACCCCTACAGAATTGCATTCTATAATCACAAAATGAATACAAGGCCTAAAATAGTGGAAGAGTGACGTAACCACCCCTAAATAGATTTACAGCCTATCGCCTACTTGTTCATCTCAGCCATCCCACTAATTTTCACCCGATGGTTTTTCTCAACTAATCACAAGGACATTGGAACATTATACTTCGTGTTTGGAGCTTGATCAGGAATGGTTGGAACATCTCTAAGAATGCTTATTCGAACAGAATTAGGCCAACCAGGATCCCTAATTGGAGATGACCAAATCTACAACGTTATTGTCACAGCACATGCTTTCGTTATGATTTTCTTCATGGTTATGCCAATTATAATTGGTGGATTTGGAAACTGACTTGTACCACTAATGCTAGGTGCACCAGATATGGCATTCCCACGAATGAATAACATGAGATTTTGACTACTTCCACCGTCCCTAACCCTATTACTAGCAAGTAGCACAGTAGAAAGTGGTGTGGGAACAGGATGAACAGTATATCCACCCTTGGCTGCAGGAATTGCACATGCTGGAGCATCAGTAGATCTAGCCATCTTCTCACTACACTTGGCAGGAGTATCGTCAATCCTTGGGGCAGTTAACTTCATCACAACAACTATTAACATAAAGCCAAAAAGCATGAAGCCTGAACGAATCCCCCTATTTGTATGATCAATTGCTATCACCGCCTTATTACTACTACTATCACTACCAGTCCTAGCAGGAGCAATCACAATACTATTAACTGATCGTAATTTAAATACATCCTTTTTTGATCCTGCTGGTGGGGGAGATCCAATTCTTTACCAACATTTATTTTGATTCTTCGGACACCCTGAAGTGTACATTCTCATTTTACCAGGATTTGGTATAATCTCCCATATCATTTGCCATGAAAGAGGTAAAAGGGAAGCATTCGGAAACCTAGGAATAATTTTCGCTATACTAGCAATTGGGTTGTTGGGGTTTGTAGTATGAGCACATCACATATTCACAGTAGGAATGGATGTTGACACACGAGCATATTTTACATCAGCAACAATAATTATTGCTGTGCCAACAGGTATTAAAATTTTCAGATGGCTTGCTACTATATATGGAACACGAATGACATACAGAGCAGCATGCTTGTGAGCACTAGGGTTTGTATTCTTATTCACAATAGGAGGTCTTACTGGGGTAGTACTAGCAAACTCATCAATCGACATTGTGCTTCACGATACTTACTATGTAGTAGCACACTTCCACTATGTACTATCAATAGGAGCGGTATTTGCAATCATAGGGGGATTCGTTCAGTGATTCCCGCTATTTACCGGACTAACTATAAACCCAAAGTGATTAAAGGCACAATTCGCTGTTATATTTGTAGGTGTTAACCTAACATTCTTCCCACAACACTTTTTAGGACTAGCTGGAATACCACGGCGGTACTCAGACTATCCAGATGCTTACACCACATGAAATATCATTTCATCAATAGGGTCCACAATTTCATTTGTAAGAGTGATAATATTCCTATTTATTATATGAGAAAGAATTGCATCAAACCGACTAATTCTATTCCCTACTCATACAAGAAATTCAGTAGAGTGATTACAAAACTTCCCACCAGCAGAGCACAGATATTCAGAACTACCAACAATCTCATTAACTAACTAATTACCATCTAACGTGGCAGATAAGTGCGGTGGATTTAAGCTCCACGAATAAAGCTTTTAAACTTTCATTAGAAAATGACAACATGATTAAACCTAACTTTGCAAGACAGAGCATCCCCCATTATAGAACAACTAATCTATTTCCACGACCACGCCTTAATAATTATATTAATAATTATTACAGCAGTATTTTATACAATAATTAGAATTTTCCAAAACAAACAAACCAGACGATTTATACTAGAAGGACAAATAATCGAAACTGTTTGAACAATTGCGCCAGCAATCATCTTAGTATTCATTGCAATACCATCCCTACGACTACTATACCTAATAGACGAAATCCACAACCCAGTACTAACACTCAAAACCGTAGGGCATCAGTGATATTGAAGTTATGAATACTCAGACTTCATAAAACTTGAATTCGACTCTTATATAGTACAACAAGATGACCTACAAGTAGGTGCTTTCCGATTATTAGATACAGATAACCGAGTTGTATTACCAATAAACTCCCCAATCCGAATAATCGTAACAGCAGCAGATGTATTACACTCATGAACGGTACCAAGACTTGGAGTAAAAACAGATGCCACACCAGGACGCCTTAACCAAGTAAGATTTTCAATTAACCGACCAGGTATCCTATATGGACAATGTTCTGAAATCTGCGGAGCAAATCACAGATTCATACCAATCGCAATTGAAAGAGTATCAACAAATCAATTCATTAACTGAGTATCAAAGATAAGAGAATCATCAGATGACTGAAAGCAAGTAATGGTCTCTTAAACCAGTCAATGGTATCATAGCAAATATCTCTGATGACGAAGGATTAGTTAATAATATAACATCAGAATGTCAAACTGAAATAATCGAATAGATATCCTTCTATCCCTCAAATAATACCGATAGAATGAACATTACTATATATCACATTCTTAGCAACCTTCCTAATATTTAACATCATAAATTACTTTGCACAAACCCCTCATCAGCAACACAAAGCAAAGATATCCATCCATATCAATAAAACTAGCTGAAAGTGATAAGAAACCTATTCTCAATTTTTGATCCAACTACAGAAATCAGAAGATTACCATTAAATTGAACAAGAACAGCAATTGGACTATTACTAATTCCTACAAGAATTTGATTGATTCCATCACGAAATAGCATAATAGTAACCTTACTTATAAATAAACTACACCAAGAAATAAAAACCATCCTAAGAAAGGGAAACGAAAACAAGGGAAATTCATTCATTCTAACCTCACTATTCCTTATAATCCTAATAAATAATTTCCTAGGGTTATTCCCATACATCTTTACTAGAACAAGACATTTAACACTTACTCTAACACTAGCTTTACCACTCTGATTAAGATTTATATTATTCGGATGAATTAAAAACACAAACCACATGTTTGAACACCTTGTACCACAAGGTACCCCAACTATACTAATACCTTTTATAGTAGTCATTGAAACCATCAGAAACCTAATTCGGCCAGGAACTCTGGCAGTACGACTGACTGCAAATATAATTGCTGGACACCTCCTACTAACACTATTAGGAAATAATGGGCCATCATTAAGACACACTATACTAACTGTACTAATTACTGCTCAAATTCTACTACTAATTCTAGAAGGGGCGGTAGCAGTCATCCAATCATATGTATTCGCAATCCTAAGAACCCTATACTCTAGAGAAGTCAATTAATGTCAATACACGAAAACCACTCATTCCATATAGTAAATAAAAGACCATGACCACTGACAGGAGCTATCGGGGCAATAACTATACTAATAGGACTAATTAAATGATTCCATCAATATGACGACACCTTATTGGGTATTGGTGCAATCATCACAGTATTAACAATAATTCAGTGATGACGGGATGTAACTCGAGAAGGAACATACCAAGGGCTACATACAAAGGTAGTAACAACAGGGTTACGATGGGGGATAATCCTATTCATTGTATCAGAAGTCTTATTCTTCGTATCATTCTTCTGAGCATTCTTCCACTCTAGCCTATCGCCTACAATTGAGCTCGGATCAACTTGACCACCAGCAGGGATTCAACCATTCAATCCTTTACAAGTACCACTACTAAATACAGCGATTCTTCTAGCCTCAGGGGTAACTGTGACATGAGCACATCACAGCCTATTAGAAAATAATGCCACACAAGCAACACAAGGACTATTCTTCACTGTCGTACTAGGACTATATTTCACAGCACTACAAGCATATGAATATGTAGAGGCACCATTTACAATTGCAGACTCAGTGTATGGAACAACCTTCTTTGTAGCAACCGGTTTCCACGGACTACACGTAATTATCGGAACAACATTCCTAATTACGTGTCTACTACGACAAACAACCCTTCATTTCTCATCTAACCACCACTTCGGGTTTGAGGCAGCAGCATGATACTGACACTTCGTAGACGTAGTCTGATTATTCCTATACATTTCAATCTACTGATGAGGAAGATAAAATAAGATTTATCTAATACAAGAATAGTATACTTGACTTCCAATCAAGAAATTTGTGAAAACAAGATAAATAATATTAATAATTACAGTAACAGCAACGCTGGCCATACTATTATCACTAGCCATTATAATTCTAACAACTTTGATCTCAAAGAAAATAAACGAAGACCGAGAAAAAAGCTCACCATTTGAGTGCGGGTTTGACCCAAAAAACTCTGCACGTCTTCCATTTTCATCACGATTCTTTCTTATTGCAGTAATCTTTATAATCTTCGATGTAGAAATCGCACTTCTACTACCGATACCAATCACTATAATAACATCTAACATCAAGTCATGAATACTTATTAGAACTGTATTCCTGCTAATCCTAATTATTGGACTTTATCATGAATGAAACCAAGGATCCTTAGAATGAAGAAATTAATGGGACTATAGTTAACAATAACATTTGAGTTGCATTCAAAAAGTACTATCTAAATAGTTAGCCTCATATTAAACTAAGTGAGAAGCAAATGTTGCAGTCAGTTTCGACCTGGCCTTTGGTAATAATTTACCCTTACTTTCCCATTAACTGAAACCAAAGGAGAGGTATATTATTGTTAATAATAAAATTGAATAAATATTCCAGTTAAGGAAGTGGACAGTAAAAGTGAATGCTGCTAACTTATCACTATAGCGGTTAAAATCCGTTTACACTTCTATTTATATAGTTTAATAAAAACATTACATTTTCACTGTAAAGATAAAGAAAACTTTTATAAATACTCAAAGGCAACGATGTACCTCATCGACATCTTCAGTGTCGCGCTCTAAATAAGCTATTCAAGTAATAAATAAGAATAAACAACAAAATAATAACTCACATTACAAAAAACCCCAAAAACACCTTTAAGCTATTGTATTGGAACCACTGATTAACCCTACCTAGATTAAAGAGAATTCAATATATTCCCTGACCACCAAAATACTCTATCCAACCAGAATCAAACACCTTAGCAGCCTTATAACCAACCCCAAGAGGGGTAAAAGAAACACCATAGGTAGAAAAGAAGGGTATAAACCACATGGAACCTGAAAACGAAGAAGCAGCATACAAATTTATAGAAAATAAATTATCACTGAAAGAAAACCCAGCCATCGCATAACCAAGCCAACCACCAAGAAATAAAACAAATAAAGTAAGAAACTTTAAATAATAAGGCAAACAAATCATAGAGGGGGTAGGGCAAATCAATCATATAAGAGCCCCGCCGCCAAAAACAGATATAATCAACAAACCAATTATACCAAACATCATATTATAATTGGTCTCAACCATAGAGTAAGAGGGTGAAAAATTAAAATCACCACACATAGAAAAATAAAACAACCGAAAAGTATAACAAACAGTTAAACCGGTTGATACAAACAACAATAAAAACCCAAACACATTAATATATCTCATTGAAAACATTTCCAAAATAAAATCCTTAGAATAAAACCCAGCCAAGAAGGGCATACCACAAAGAGCAAAATTAGAAACCATCAAACAAGAAGAAGTAAAAGGCATATAAATAGATATACTACCCATAAAACGAATATCCTGAGAGTCACCTATGGAATGAATAACTCCACCAGCACATATAAACAACAAGGCCTTAAATAATGCGTGAGTCAATAAATGAAAAAAAGCAAGGCTAGAAAGGCCTACAGAAATAGTTATAATCATAAGTCCCAATTGTCTTAAAGTAGACAAAGCAATAATCCTCTTTAAATCATACTCAAAATTAGCCCCAAGGCCTGCTATAAACATCGTCAATCCAGAAATCAACAATAAAAACATATTCAATCAATAGCCAAAAGAGGGGCTAAATCGAATTAATAAATAAACGCCCGCAGTGACTAGAGTGGAAGAATGAACCAAAGCAGATACAGGGGTAGGAGCTGCTATCGCAGCAGGTAACCATGAAGAAAATGGAATCTGAGCACTTTTAGTTATAGCAGCCAAAACGACAAGGAAAGAGATCAATTCTATCTCTATAGAACCTGATAAAAAATCCAAATAATAAATAAATCTTCAACTACCAAAATTAATTATTCAAGCAATAACCATCAACAAGGCAACATCACCAATACGGTTAGATAAAACCGTCAACATCCCCGCACCATAAGACTTTACATTCTGATAATAAATCACCAACAAGTAAGAAACCAATCCCAATCCATCTCACCCTAATAGAATACTGATTACATTAGGACTAACAATCAAAAACATCATAGAAACAACAAACATTAAGACCAATATAATAAATCGAACAATATTCAAATCACCAGACATATAATCGTCTCTATAAAGAATAACCAAAGAAGAAATAATAAGAACAAACCCTATAAATAATAAAGAAATTCAATCAAACAAAAAAGTCATAATAACAGAGCTACCATTCAAGGTAATAATATTTCAATCAATAAAATAAACCAAATCATTTATAATAAAATTAAATCCCAAAAAACAGCAAGACCACCCCAACAAAAAAAGAAAAACAAATCTAATAAAACAAATGGATATAAACATCAATCTAAAATAAAACCTTATATCATCGGCACCACAAACCAATATTTTACTTAAACTATTTAGATCCTAAATCAATATAACACTAAATTCAAAAAACAGAAACATCCACCCTCAAAATAACTAAGTTCAACGGTAGTCAATGAAGAAACAACAATAAAAATTCACGAACATAACCTAAAGAACATGAATAAAGACCTGAGTAAACTTGCCCATGCTGACTATACGAATACAAATAGAGAGTATAAGCAGCACTAAAAAAAGACAAGAAAACCAAAACAAACATAAGACATCAAGACCAAGAAACCAAACATCTCAACAAACCAATCTCACCAAGAAGATTAAGGGAAGGAGGAGCCGCCATATTACAGGCTCTTAACAAAAATCATCACATAGTTATTCTCGGTATTAAATTAATTAAGCCCTTACTGATTAATAAACTTCGTCTTCCAAACCGCTCATATGAAATATTAGAAAGACAGAAAAGACCAGAAGAACATAAACCATGGGCCACTATCAAGGCAAAAGAACTACAAACACCCCAATAACTCAACGTTATAATACCCCCAATAACTATACTTATATGGGCAACAGAAGAGTAAGCAATTAAAGACTTCAAATCAGTCTGTCGTATACAAAATAAACTAACAAATAAACCACCAACCAATCTTAAAGCAACCCAAACAATACCAAATACAAACCCAAACTTAAATAACACAGGAAACACGCGAAGAAGGCCATAACCCCCTAACTTCAACAAAACACCAGCTAAAATCATAGAACCAGAGACAGGTGCCTCAACGTGAGCTTTAGGGAGCCATAAATGTACCATAAACATAGGCATCCTAACCAGGAAGGCAAAAATCATACAAACATAAAATAAACCACCAACCATAGAGGAACTGCCACACAATAAATAAAAACACAAAGAGCCCAAAGAACTGTAAATATATAAAATACCAACCAATAAAGGAAGAGAGGCTAATAAAGTATAAAACAAAAGATAAATACCAGCTTGAACACGCTCAGGCTGGTATCCCCAACCCAAAATTAAAAACAGGGTGGGAATCAATCTACTTTCAAAAAACACATAAAAAGAAAGCAAGCCAACTCTACTAAAGGTACAATACAACATAATCATAAGAAAAACAACAACAAAAACAAAAAAACCAGAAAAATAGCCTGAACGAAAGATAGACTCTCTAGCTAAAATCATAAGAACACAAATCCATAAACTAAGAAGAATCAAACCATAAGAAATCAAATCACAACCGAAAAAGTAACCTAAATTGCCTCAACAAAAAAAATAAGGAAGGAAAAACATATAAACAAAAGAAATAAAAAACAATAAACAACAAACCAATCACCAAAGATTGGAAGAAAAACATAAAGGGATTATAAAAAACAAAAAACAAAGAAACCTTAACATTGAAGAACTCTATAAGATTGAAAATAATCATTACCATGACTACGAATTATAGAAACCAAAATAGACAACCCTAAAGACCCCTCACAGACAGAAAAGACCAAAAAGTACACAACAAAGAAGAGACTATAATTAAAGCCACACAAGTAAAAATAAATAGAAAAATAAAGAACTAACACAACAAACTCCAATCTCAACAAAGTAATTAACAAATGCTTTCGACTAGAAGAGAAAGCCCAAATCCCACAAAAATAACAAATAAAAAAATACAATCATATTGGCATTAAAGTTTTAATAATTTAACAAAAATATTGGTCTTGTAAACCAAAAATAAGGAAACCCTTTTAAAACTTCAGAGGAAAAGCCTAAGACCATTTCATTAGTCCCCAAAACTAATATTTTATATAAAATACCCTCTGATATAACAAAGCTACTTATATCAACAAGAACAATAACCAGAATTATATTTACCCAAATAAAACACCCGCTTGCAGTAGGAATAATACTACTAATACAAACAACAATAGTATGCATCATCAGAGGTACAATATACAGAAGCTTTTGATTCTCATACATCTTATTTATTATCATAATTGGTGGAATATTAGTACTATTCATATACATAACAAGACTAGCCTCAAACGAAATATTCTCACCATCAAATAAAATGATTTCAATTGCAGTAATCGTACTACCTTTACTAGTGTATATAATACCAATAGCAACCAACAACAAAGAAATGAGTATACACAATACAATAATAGAAAATGAAACCCTAACAACAACAACCGTAATATATAACCAAATAATGGGCACTATAACAACATTATTAGTATTATACATACTAATAACGCTAATTGTAGTAGTTAACATTATTAACGTATCAAAAGGCCCATTACGGCAAATAAACTAATGAATAAACCCATACGACAAAAACATCCACTATTTAAGCTAGCAAACGACGCACTAGTAGACCTGCCAACACCATCATCAATTAGAGGGTGATGAAATTTTGGTTCCCTACTAGGAATTTGCCTAGTGGCACAAATCGCAACTGGGCTATTTCTAGCTATACATTACTGCCCAAACACAGATGCGGCATTCGATAGAGTAAGCCATATCTGTCGAGATGTAAACTATGGATGGCTACTACGAACACTACATGCAAATGGAGGTTCAATATTCTTCGTATGCATTTACCTACACACCGGACGAAACATATACTACGGATCGTACAACTTCATGCACACATGATCAGTAGGTGTAGCAATCTTATTCTTAACCATAGCAACAGCATTTATAGGGTATGTACTACCATGAGGGCAAATATCATTCTGAGGAGCAACAGTTATTACAAATTTATTATCAGCAATCCCATACGTAGGAAATGAAGTAGTACAATGAGTATGAGGGGGGTTTGCTGTAGACAACGCAACACTAACACGATTTTTTGCCCTTCATTTCCTAATACCATTTGTAATTGCTGGGATAGTATTAATTCACTTATTATTCCTGCACCAAACAGGGTCAAACAACCCACTAGGATTAAACAAGAACACCGACAAGATCCCATTCCACCCCTATTTCACGGTGAAAGATATTCTAGGGTTCGTAATTATACTTATAGCACTAACAGTACTAGCCCTAAAGGAACCTTATATACTAAGAGACCCTGACAATTTCACACCAGCAAATCCCCTAGTAACGCCAGTACATATCCAACCGGAATGATACTTCCTATTCGCATATGCAATTCTACGATCAATCCCCAACAAGTTAGGGGGAGTAATCGCTCTTGCAATGTCAATTGCTATCCTATTCATCATACCAACATTTAAATCAAAGTTTCGAGGAACACAATTTTACCCAATCAATCAAGTAATATTCTGAATCATAACAAACACGGTAATCTTACTGACATGAATTGGTGCACGGCCAGTAGAAGATCCATACATTCTAACAGGACAAATCTTAACAACACTATACTTCCTATACTACATAATAAGCCCAATAACAACGAAACTTTGAGACAAAATAACAAATTAAAGTTAAAAAGCTACAGAATAAGCCTAATGTCTTGAAAACATTATGAAAGAAGTTTGAATCTTCTATTAACTTCATATACCTAAATTAGTACACTACAATAAAGAGAAAATAAAACACTTAACCCCAACAAAAAACAAAAGATAGTTCAACGAAAGAGGCAAAAAACTCCTTCAAGCCAAGTACATCAACTTATCATAGCGAAACCGTGGTAGAGTACCACGAACCCAAACAAATAAGAAAGAAATAAAAACAACCCTAATATAAAAAAGAAAAGAATAAAGATCACTACCCATAAAAATAATACAAAACAATAGTCTCATAAAAATAATTCTAGCATACTCCGCCAAAAAGATTAACGAAAAACCACCACCACCATACTCAACATTAAAGCCAGAAACCAACTCAGACTCACCTTCAGCAAAATCAAAAGGAGTACGATTAGTCTCAGCTAAACAAGAGATAAATCAAACAAAAGACAAAGGAAGAGAGAAAAAAATCAATCACAAATAAACTTGAAAAATATAAAAGTAAGATAAATCATATCTACAAACTAAAATAACAAAAGAAAGTAAAATAAAAGCTAATCTAACCTCATATGAAATAGTCTGAGCCAAAGCTCGAAGACCACCCAATAAGGAGTAACCAGAATTAGAGGATCAACCAGCAATTATAACAGTATACACACCAAGGCTGGTACAAGCCAAAAAAAACAGCAACCCTAGCTCAAAAGAAATAAAACCACTTAAATAAGGAATTAATGCCCACACTAACAAAGCAAGAAAAAACCCAAAGACAGGAGAAAAATAGTAAATCAAGTAATTAGAAACCAAAGGAAAATACTGCTCCTTAGTAAATAACTTAATAGCATCACTAAAAGGCTGAAGAATACCAATAAACCCAACCTTATTAGGACCCTTACGAATATGAATATAACCTAAAACCTTACGCTCCAATAAGGTAAGAAAGGCCACCCCAACTAAAACAAACACCATTACCAATAAAAAAATAACAGCAATAAATAAAAACTCCAACATTTACTACCTGTAAATAAAAACTTACATTCATAGATTCTAAATCTAATGCACTTATCTGCCAAAATAGTAAACAAATTATTAACAATCATAATAAATAAAATTATTTCAAATACCCGGTCCTCTCGTACTAAGGTATAAAACACTATTATAGATAGAAACCAACCTGGCTCACGCCGGTCTGAACTCAGATCATGTAAGATTTTAAAGGTCGAACAGACCTAATCATTTCCCAGCTCCTGCACCGAAAATTAATCTTAATCCAACATCGAGGTCGCAACCCTTCCCGCCAATAAGAACTCTCAAGGAAGATAACGCTGTTATCCCTAAGGTAATTTAATCTTATAATCAAAATAAATGGATCAGAACACGTATATATAAATATAACCTAAACAAAGAGGAGTTATATAAATTCCTCCCATCACCCCAACAAAACACCCAATCTACTTGATCAAACAAAACAAACAATAATAGCAAATAAATAAAATGTCAAACTCTATAGGGTCTTCTCGTCCCATAAAAACATCTAAGAATTTTAACTCAAAAACCAAGTTCAATCAAATATTCAACCAATTTAAGACAGCACATGTCTCGTCAAACCATTCATACCAGATCACAATTAAAGAACTAATGATTATGCTACCTTTGCACGGTCAAAATACCGCGGCCCTTCAACACAAATAAGTCAGTGGGCAGGTCATACTTCAAAAACTAACGAGAAAAGATGTTTTTGTTAAACAGGCGGACATAAAATTTGCCGAATTCCTCAAAAGAATCTAACACATACAAAACAATATAAAAGAAAAATTTACTAATTACACAATAGTTACAATCCTAATATAAATAAAGAAAACATTTCAATAAACAAATTAAATAAAACAAAATAAACAAATAAACAAATAAAATTTTAACATAATCAAATTGAAAATCACCATAAAATCCACAAAAATAAATAAAACAATAAATTATAAACATAAAATAAGGAGCTAATCCCCCTTAATTTTAACACCAAATAAAAAAATATACACAAAAGTAAAAATTAAATAAGGAGCATGAATTAAATTCATTTCTTGAAAAACCAGAAACCACTAAAGGCGATTAACATTTCACTACCAACAACTTATTATTAATACTAATAAAACAGTAACTAACATAAATCATTAACTCCTTTAAAATCGGGAAATAAAAATAAATAATAAAATTCAATGAACCCTGATACACAAGGTACAACAAATAAAATAAGCTTCTAAAAATTTATTAACAAGACGGGCCCCCACGGTACAAATAAACTATAGCACAAAAAATTAAATCACAAGAATACAATAACATAAATGATTCTTCAATAAATATTAACACAAAACACAATAAAATAAATGCAAGACACCCAATAAATCAGACCATGCCGACTCGCACGGCACAATAATTCAGCGTAAATGAAAACTCAACTAACAGAAATGGTCTGAAATCAATCCAGCTGCACCTTCCGGTACAACCACTTTGTTACGACTTATCTCATTAAAATAAACGAGAGCGACGGGCGATGTGTACATATCTCAGAACCAATTATCATGAAAACAATCTACAAAACATTACAACCAAATCCAATTTCATGTCAATATTAAAATTAACAATCTAATTAAAACAAATAACAATGTAATCCATCATCCACTTAGAAACAAGCTGCACCTTGACCTGAAATAAATCAAAATAAAGAAACCAGAAAATTAAAGAAAACTCTAAAAAGATAATCAATAAACGGCGGTATACAAACCAAAGCAATCTAAGTAAGGTCCAACGCGGACTATCGATAACGAGACAGATTCCTCTGGATGGAATAAGATACCGCCAAATTCTTTAAGTTTCAAGAACATAACTAATACTACTCAGACAAACAAAATTAACGTTCCAAAATAATAGGGTATCTAATCCTAGTCTACAAAAGGAATTTAATAGCCTCCAAACAAATAAAAGACAATAAACAACAATAAAAATTTCACCTAAAAACAAAAAACATTTAAAGTCATCTCAAAATAAACATAAAACTACAACTGCCGAACACATTCAAACGCCTCCAAGGTATAACCGCGGCTGCTGGCACAAAATTTAACCGAAACTAAAATGAATTGCTAGATACAAAGCTACTTGATCAACCAATAACAACTATTGAGAATAATCCTAAATAACAACTTAGACCCCATCTAGGGGTTCACAGCAAACCACGCACAAACTTACATATAAAACAAACAAAAACTGAACGACAAAGCAAGAATAAAACTTCTCTCTCTTAGGAGCCCAAATAGGGAGGGACGGTGCAAGTAATCTAATAAC